TCACGTGGTATTTTTTGCTTCTTTTTTTATCTCAAAAAAGAAAAATGGAAACTTAGGAAAGTGCTTTATAAACATATGTATAAAAAGAACATATTTCATTTAGTTTCCTTATGCCCACTATAACCAGTTATTTCGGTTTTCTACTAGCAGTTTTAACTATAACCGCAGGTATTTTTATCAGTCTGAATAAGATACGACTTATTTGATTTGAAATTTTTAGATGAATTCGATTCGAAATTTTGAAATATTCTAGATCTTCCATAGTTACTTATCATGTAAATTTGCAATTTTTCGTGATTGAGACTCATGGTAAATACAAATTCATATTTAAGGATAGATATTACCCTCCCTTTTTTTCCTTTCAAACAAATTCAAATGATTGAAGTTTTTCTATTCGGAATCGTCTTGGGTCTAATCCCTATTACTTTGGCTGGGTTATTTGTAACTGCATATTTACAATATCGACGTGGTGATCAATTGGATCTTTGATTAAGTAACATCTCCTTTGTTTATGGACCTCCTACTCCTATTTCGTTGTTTTAGGATTAAAATGAAATTAACAACGGAGATCAAATTCAGACTTTAGATTAGACTCTTATCCCTTTATTTCCGTATCATTCTCGTTCTCGATTCGATATAACAATAATGTAATCACGCTCTGTAGGATTTGAACCTACGACATCGGGTTTTGGAGACCCGCGTTCTACCGAACTGAACTAAGAGCGCTTTTTTTCATAAAAAATTTTTTTATGTGATGCTAATACATCTTGCATGCATATACTGACTAAATAGCAATAGTTATCCATAGTGAACTATTGCTATTTAGTTAGTATGTCCAATTTGAATTCGTCTCAATTGATCTATTTTTACTGCTCATACAATAACTAATAGTATGGGATAGGGATGACAGGATTTGAACCCGTGACATTTTGTACCCAAAACAAACGCGCTACCAAGCTGCGCTACATCCCTTTCCATGTCCATGGGTTTCCAGTTTCATTCTAAAGAATCTTTGTCTTGTTTTCCACATTTTTTTCTTTTTTTTTTTTTACTTTCTCATATCCTATTAAATAATATCGAACTATATGTAATTATGTATTACAAATTATTCTATTTCTATATTCTATAGAATAAAAATATTTAATTAAATTAAAGGGAATATATAGATATAGAGTATAATAGTAACTAAAGAATCTAAAAACAAAGAATATATATATAAAGAATCTAAATATCAAAAATTTTTTTAAATATGAAAAATAGAATATAGAATAATAAAAAATATTCTTATTATTTTTATATTATAATATAATATATATTATAATAATAAAATTCATAATTTCAGAAAATTCATTATAGAATAATATAGTTAAAATAATATTATAGAATGAAATAAAAAAAAAAATATCTCATGAATCGTTATTCAATTCAAATTGAATTCGGACTTCCCCCGACAAATGCAAGTGATTATTAAAAAAATAAAATAACTATTTTATCATATTCCTATATGTAATTATGTATTACAAATTACAAGAAAAAAACGAAGGAGGATTTGAAATGCGAGATCTAAAAACATATCTCTCTGTGGCACCAGTGGCAAGTACTCTATGGTTCGCGGTTTTAGCGGGTCTCTTGATAGAAATCAATCGTTTATTCCCGGATGCATTGATATTCCCCTTTTTTTAATTCTAGTTATTGGAATTGGGACTGGAAGGTGTGACGAAGATTAGATATCAAATCAAATATCTGTGATTAATTCCTTCTTTTTTCGAATTAGAAGAAGTTTCAAAGAAAGGGAAAGGTGGATTTGGCCTCAGTGAAACTCGGAATTTTTGCCAGGTTTCAATGGAATTGAATAAAAAATTCAATTCCATTGCTATTTATAATAGAGTGAGACCACAAATGGAATTGGAATACTTGGGCAGGGGCAATAATATCATAGAAGATACTTAACTTAAATGAAAAGTCAAATACTTTACTGCGATTCGAAATATAGTTCGAAATCATTTTATTACTGAATTTTTACTGTACTATAAAAATTAATTGGAACGAAATATTTGATAATTTTATTTTGAATTATCAACTTATACTTTTTTAGTTCCTTTTTTATTCTTCGCTTCAAATCTGAAAATCGAAGAGTTAAGTGAATCAAAAAATCAAAGGAGGTTCATGCATGGCCAAGGGTAAAGATATCCGAATTACTGTTATTTTGGAATGTACTAATTGTGATAAAAAGAGTGTTAATAAGGAATCAAGGGGGATTTCTAGATATATTACTCAAAAGAATCGACACAATACGCCGAATCGATTGGAATTGAGAAAATTCTGTCCCTTTTGTTGCAAACATATGATTCACGCAGAGATAACGAAATAGAGAAAAAGGCTCGCTTGTGTGTTACCCTTACAGATAAAAAATAATCTTTCAGATAGAAGATATATTCGAAAAATTATATTCTAATATAATTCAATTATAAATTTATATAATTTATATAATAAATAGAACATTAAGAAGATTTTTTAGATTATATATAATAAAATTATATTATATAGCATATATATATATAACAAACATTAACAAACATATAGAAAAAAATAAGAATATAAATAAATTTTTATAAGAAATAGGATTTTCGGTATAGGAATAAAAAAACCATGGATAAATCTAAGCGACTCTTTCTTAAATCTAAGCAATCTTTTCGTAGGAGTTTGTCCCCGATCCAATCGGGGGATCGAATTGATTATAAAAACATGAGTTTACTTTATCGATTTATTAGTCAACAAGGAAAAATATTATCTAGACGCGTGAATAGATTGACCTTAAAACAACAACGATTAATTACGATTGCTATAAAACAAGCTCGTATTTTATCTTTGTTACCTTTTGTTAATAATGAAAAAAAAAAAATTTGAAAAAAGCGAGTCGACCACTAGAACTACTACGACTGTTCTTAAAAAAAAAAAAAAATAGAGTTACTCTTCAATTGAATTCAATTTGGAATCTAAACTCAATGAAAATGTGGATTAATATTTTGTTCGAAAACTACGACAATCCTATTGGGGTTCTTGCGTTGTAAGAAAAAAGAAAATAGGTAAAGAAGAATAAATCTTTTTTTTTTTGAGCGCGGTTTTTTATTTATTTTGATGACTTTGTCATATGAATTCTATTTTATTTTATCATACAAATCGCTTCTGTTTTACCACCTTCCCGGAGTTGAATCTCCGGGGAATTTTTATTTGTTTATCAGATCGTTGGCAATCATAAAAATACAATTCCCCTTTAATATAGCTATTTGTGCAACTATTTTACGATTAAGAAGTAATTGCCTCTTGTACATATTAGACATTAACTTACTATAAATATAGTATATTTTCTTATTCTGGCCAATTATTGCGTTTATTCGACTGATCCACAAACTGCGAAAATCCCTTTTTTTCCTATCTCTATCCCGATTAGCGGAAACCAAAGCTTTTATTTTCTGTTGTAAAATAGTTCGAGTAAGTTTTGAATGAGCTCCGCGAAAGCTTGATGTAAATAAACGAATTTTTGTCCTTCGTTTTCGAGCGATATATCCTCGTTTAATTCTGGTCATTGAATAAATGAGACTTTGATGAATAACTATTTGATTTTTTCTTTCAGTTATTCTTTTATCCTTCCTAGTCTATTAATAACAAAAAGGGATTCTTCCAATGTATAAAATAATAATTCCAATGGCTTTTGCTACTCTAACCTTCCCAACCACGATTTTTTTCTTTTTTTTTTTTATTTTGAATTAAATAGAAATGGAGAAAGAAATGGTGGGTTCCATCGTTTCTATGATTACGTTTTAAACGGTGAGGTCCTCTCTATACACCGGAGCCCCTTCCTTCATTGAATCTTCATTTAATCAATGTTATTGTTAACTTGTACAGTTCACACTCATGGGCTCTACCCATTAAATATCTAGTAATAGGTCTTTCACAAAGAAATCTAGCTATACAGTAACGGTATTTAAGTATGAAGATTAACTGGGTAGTTGACCCTCTTAGTCCGTTCTTGCAAAATTTAGGACATAATTTTTCTTTATTTGAAATAGGATTTTTCCCGCTTAAAGGATAACCATTTGTTACCAATGGGAAAGTCTTTTTCATCTTAAATTGCAAATTAAAGTGATTCGGTTTGCACCAATCGAAATCATAAATTTTATACACAATTCTTATTATATTAATAGAATTTTAGTCTATTATCTAAAAAAACGAGTCGCACATACACCCTAGTACATGTTCCTCTGCGCTGAGGGCATCCCCGAAGAGCGGGAGATTTTGTGCCATTTCGGATTGGCTTTCTTGTGTTTCTAATAAGTTGTTTTATAGTTGGCATGGTGAGTTAAGTTATATATATATAATGATTTGGTTTAGATAAATCCTAACCCGATAATTATTAATTATTTAGATTCTATAAAATATCTAATGATTTGGTTTAGATAAATCCTAACCCGATAATTATTCATTATTTAGATTCTATAAAATATCTTTGGTATACGTAGGTTGGTATACGTAGGTAAGAGTTTAAAAAAGATAAAATGAGATATTTCTGAGGAATCCTTTATCCTCTTTTTTTATTCAAATAGACTCCGCTATCATATCAATAATTCCGTATTCTTTGGCTTCTTCTGCTGACATATAAAAATCCCTTTCCATGTCTTCGTGTATATCCCAGAAAGATCTGCCTGTTCTTTGTGCATAAATATGTGTAATCATTTCGCGCATTTTGAGTAATTCATTCGCTTCCTTAATACAATCTATTGTTTGTCCCTCCACCAAAGAACTAGCAGGTTGATGGATCATTACCCTAGCGTGAGGAAATGCTAGACGTTTGGTAACTTCTCCTGCTACTAAAATAACAGATGCCATTGAAGCGGCTAATCCTACGGCTATTGTCTGTACTTCTGCTTGTACAAGAAGCATAGCATCAAACACAGCCATTCCAGATATTACGTCTCCGCCCGGACAATTTATAAACAGATATAAATCTTTTTCTTTGTCCTGTAGACTGAGATATACCATGAGACCTACAAGTTGATTTGCTGCTTCAGCATTTAGCTCTTGACCTAAAAACAGTAGCCTTTCTTGATAAATACGGTTATATAAGTCAACCCAAGATGCATCATCATCTCCAGGAATTAAAAAAGGTACCTTTGGAATACCGACTGGCATAATAAAAAAGGAAGAGGATTCTTATCTTAATTTTTTCTCTTTGGTGCGAGAACGTGAAAAAGAATGAATTGATTTGGTTTGCTCCAAATCATTAGTACCAAGGTGTATCAGAGCCGAAATGGGGGTTGGCCCCCATATTATATTAAATAGAAAAACTCATTGAAAATCAAGTCCCCCCCCACCACCATAAGAGGGAATTGGAATGAATAAAGGAAAGTTTTGACCAATAGGTCGTTCTTGAATATGTCTGCATTCACTGATATAAACACCCATATTATATTAAATAGAAAAACTCATATAAAATCAAGTCACCCCCCACCACCATTGCGTATTGTTACTTATCGGGTATAGAATAGATCTGCTTCTTTTTGTTCTTACGAATGAATATAATTGTTCCAAGTTCCATATGCGAGATTATGCAAGATAATTTACTGAAAGGGGAGGGTCCATAGTATAGTTTTTTACAGTGCAATAAAGTTACATAGTGTCTATTTTTTGTTGATATAAGAGGTATTTTCATGGGTTTGCCTTGGTATCGTGTTCATACCGTTGTATTAAATGATCCCGGCCGTTTACTTTCTGTCCATATAATGCATACAGCTCTAGTTGCTGGTTGGGCCGGTTCGATGGCTCTATATGAATTAGCAGTTTTTGATCCCTCTGACCCTGTTCTTGACCCAATGTGGAGACAGGGTATGTTCGTTATACCCTTCATGACTCGTTTAGGAATAACCAATTCCTGGGGTGGTTGGAATATAACAGGAGGGACTATAACGAATCCAGGTATTTGGAGTTACGAAGGTGTGGCCGCGGCACATATTGTGTTTTCGGGCTTGTGCTTTTTGGCGGCTATCTGGCATTGGGTCTATTGGGATCTAGAAATCTTTTGTGATGAACGTACTGGAAAACCTTCGTTGGATTTGCCAAAAATCTTTGGAATTCATTTATTTCTTGCAGGGGTGGCTTGTTTTGCTTTTGGCGCATTTCATGTAACAGGATTGTTTGGTCCTGGAATATGGGTGTCCGATCCTTATGGACTAACAGGAAGGGTACAATCCGTCAATCCCGCATGGGGTGTGGAAGGTTTTGATCCTTTTGTTCCGGGGGGAATAGCCTCTCACCATATTGCAGCAGGTACATTAGGCATATTAGCGGGTCTTTTCCATCTTAGTGTGCGTCCACCTCAACGTCTATACAAAGGATTGCGTATGGGAAATATTGAAACCGTCCTTTCCAGTAGTATCGCTGCTGTATTTTTTGCAGCTTTTGTTGTTGCTGGAACTATGTGGTATGGTTCAGCAACTACCCCGATTGAATTATTTGGTCCCACTCGTTATCAATGGGATCAGGGATACTTCCAGCAAGAAATATATCGAAGAGTTGGTGCTGGGCTAGCCGAAAATCAAAGTTTATCAGAAGCTTGGTCTAAAATTCCTGAAAAATTAGCTTTTTATGATTACATCGGCAATAATCCGGCAAAAGGGGGGTTGTTTAGAGCAGGCTCAATGGACAATGGCGATGGAATAGCCGTCGGTTGGTTAGGACATCCTATCTTTAGAGACAAAGAGGGGCGTGAACTTTTTGTACGTCGTATGCCTACTTTTTTTGAAACATTTCCGGTTGTTTTGGTAGATGGAGACGGAATTGTTAGAGCTGATGTTCCTTTTCGAAGGGCAGAATCGAAGTATAGTGTCGAACAAGTAGGTGTAACTGTTGAATTCTATGGTGGCGAACTCAATGGAATCAGTTATAGTGATCCTGCTACTGTGAAAAAATATGCTAGACGTGCTCAATTGGGTGAAATTTTTGAATTAGATCGTGCGACTTTAAAATCAGATGGTGTTTTTCGTAGCAGTCCAAGGGGTTGGTTTACTTTTGGACATGCTTCGTTTGCTCTGCTCTTCTTTTTCGGGCACATTTGGCATGGTGCTAGAACCTTGTTCAGAGATGTTTTTGCTGGTATCGATCCAGATTTGGATGCTCAAGTAGAATTTGGAGCATTCCAAAAACTTGGAGATCCAAGCACAAAAAGACAGGCAGTCGGATAGAAAGAACATTCGTTTGTTCCTTTTCGATTCGACTTTTTTTGTTATGATATTGATATAGGGAACTGAATAAATTTTTATTTGAATCATTGCAGTTTGTGTTACTCTTGTTCTTTCTTTTTCTTTATCCAGGAGATAATCCTCCCAAAACAGGTATGAAAGCTATAATTGTAAACCACGATCAAATCTATGGAAGCATTGGTTTATACATTCCTCTTAGTCTCGACTTTAGGAATCATTTTTTTCGCTATCTTTTTTCGAGAACCCCCTATAGTTCCAACTAAAAAGGTGAAATGATTTTTCATTATATCAATTGAAGCAATGAGCCTCCAATATCGTAATATTGGGGCTCATTACTTTAACTAGTCCCCATGTTCTTCGAATGGATCTCGTAGTTGTTGAGAGGGTTGCCCAAAAGCAGTATATAAGGCATACCCGGTAAAACTTACAATTAAACCAGATATAGAGATGGCAATTAGGGTTGCTGTTTCCATTATTATATAATATCAAGACCAAAATGGATCTAGATCTATAGGGTAAGATCCTATATTTACATTTACAGCGGAATGGTATACAAAGTCAACAAATCTCAATGAATAAAAAGTAGGATTTATGGCTACACAAACCGTTGAGGGTAGTTCTAGATCTGGTCCAAGACGAACTGTTGTAGGGGATTTATTGAAACCATTGAATTCAGAATATGGTAAAGTAGCTCCTGGATGGGGAACTACTCCTTTTATGGGTGTTGCAATGGCTCTATTTGCGGTATTTCTCTCTATTATTTTAGAGATTTATAATTCGTCCATTTTACTGGACCAAATTGCTAAGAATTAGATTCACAAGAACCAACTAATTAGTTTTTTTGAAGAGAAGGTAAAGTTTTGCATTTAAGTCTTTGATTTGGTAGTTCGACCGTGAAACTTCTTTGTTTCTGTATTTCCGGAATATGAGTGTGTGACTTGTTATAAAGGATCCTATTGATAAAACAGAACATAAAAAGGATCCATCATCTTGATAGAGATGGCTTTACCCCGTCAGATATTTATTCTAGTATCTGGAACACGGAATATAGAAAATAGATTCTGAAGTATTAGAACTATGATTCATACTTAATATTTCTATTTAAACCTCGCAACCGGACTAAAAAAAATTTAAAGAGTTAGAAGAATAAAATGAACGATTTTTATTCTTTTAAACTGCCCCCGCTTATATTTATTTTGATCAAAGGGCAAAAGTTTCTTTGAATTTTTTTCATTATATCTATTCACTGTCATTGAATAAGTGATGATCCAGCAGTTCTTACTCAGGGAATTTTTGGACTTCGATTAAAGGTTTTTTTGAAAATCATCGTGGTTCTGGTATGAATCTGAGGTTTTTGAATTGATTCATAGGGTCTTAACAAGAAAATTCCTATCAATAATAATCAAAAAACAACAGTAAAATAAAAATCGCATTACATACACAAATAAAAAAAATGAAGTAAATAATAGAATATTCAAGAGGCCTCGAAGAATCAAGAGAAAAGACTAGTGAGCCGACTTGAGATTTTGGCATTAGAACTAAAAAGAATTTGGGATTTCTATTTTTTTCTTATCTTCCTTCAAATTGGAATATTAGGATTAAGTTAAGAAGTTTAAAACTTACACATATCCGTTTTACAAATAACCAGTATTTTAGTATTTTTGTTTGAGCCGTACGAGATGAAATTCTCATATACGGTTCTCAGGGGGGTCCCTTGGTTTACCTATCTCAATAAAGTCTATGATTGGTTCGAAGAACGTCTTGAGATTCAGGCGATTGCCGATGATATAACTAGTAAATACGTTCCTCCTCATGTCAATATATTTTATTGTTTAGGAGGAATTACACTTACTTGTTTTTTAGTCCAAGTAGCGACGGGGTTTGCTATGACTTTTTATTATCGTCCGACCGTTACAGAGGCTTTTGCCTCTGTTCAATATATAATGACTGAGGCTAACTTTGGTTGGTTAATCCGATCAGTTCATCGATGGTCGGCAAGTATGATGGTCTTAATGATGATCTTGCACGTATTTCGCGTGTATCTCACTGGTGGTTTTAAAAAACCTCGCGAATTAACTTGGGTTACGGGTGTAGTTTTGGGTGTATTAACTGCATCCTTTGGTGTAACAGGTTATTCCTTACCGTGGGACCAAATAGGTTATTGGGCAGTAAAAATTGTAACAGGTGTACCCGACGCTATTCCTGTAATAGGATCGTCGGTGGTAGAGTTATTGCGCGGAAGCGCTAGTGTGGGACAATCTACCTTGACTCGTTTTTATAGTTTACATACTTTTGTATTACCTCTTCTTACTGCCGTATTCATGTTAATGCACTTTCCAATGATACGTAAGCAAGGCATTTCAGGTCCTTTATAGACAATATGGATCATAGAAATTTGTAATCAATCATGTATCATTTTGGGGAGGAGCAATAGTATTTCATTGCTACAAATATGGATTATTTTTTTTTTAATAAGACATGTATTTGGATATTTCCCTTCAACTTAACAAAAGAAATTGGATTATTTATTTGACATATATGAATAATTGAAGGGAACTCTCCGAAAAAAGAATGGATTATGGGAGTGTGTGACTTGAACTATTGATTGGGCCGTGCAGATATATGACTTTATCTTATCTGCCACATTTGCATTCAAAATTAAATGTGTCTTTGTTCGAACCACTGCGCAAGCCTCCTACGGAGGATAGGTCGGTTCGCTTGAAGAGAATCTTTTCTATGATCAG